TTTGGCTTCAATCTTCCCCTTTTTCAGCGCAAAAATTGAAGATTTAGTTACGATTGAAAGTTTTGTATTATCATCCATAGATCCTTTATTCATACTCATTCAATTGGAAGAATTGAACCAATCAAAAAAATTATGCTTCTCGACTCCATAATCCAATTTTTTTATTAAAATTATGATTGCCTTTTGGATAGAAATCGTGAGAATGTATATTCTTTCCTCAAATGTCCTATTGAGGGGTAAAGGATTAAATCTTTTTAAGAAATAAAGTTTTTGATCGGAATCTGAAATATGAAAAAAATGTAAAGACCCCTTAACTATTGAAATTTTTAATAGAACGAATCACACTTTTACCACTAAACTATACCCGCTACATATTCATTATTGGATATAAATGGATCATTTGTCCAACAAAGTAATTATACGCAGTCAAGATAGCATCAGAATCATGAAAATTCCAGCATGAACACGTATTTTGTTCCGCCGCGGCGCGGGATTCAAAACTTAATAGGTGAATAGCAAAAAGTTTAGTCAAAATTCAATAGTGTACTAAAGTCATAAGTATTCTTTTTTTGAAATCTCCCTTCACTTGAACCGCCAGATTTTCTGAATTCGGGTAAATTGGGCCTCAAGCTTTCAACCTTGTTCTTTGCTTTGAATCAAGTAAATGATTTCTAGTCTCCTTTTAGAAATATGTGTTTTCTATTTGATATTATTTCTCTTATCAGATATATTTTTTTTTCTTTCTTAATACTTCCATCTTATTAAGATGAATATAATACTGAACTTCAACTTTCATTTAGAATGAAATTCGTTTTTCATTAATGAATNNNCGAATNTNATACTTAAGAATAAGAAAAGAAAGACGAAAAAGAGTTACTATATAGTATATTACTATATAGTATAATAGTATTACTAAAACACTTTTACTGTTTTTACTAGAAAGACTAAATATTCTAATTTATACTCATTTATACTCTAATTTACTAGAGTTACTATGTAAGGTAGTATAATATACTAAGAATAAATAGATAATCTCTAATATTTCTCTAATATTTAATATTGAAATATTCTATTTCAATATAGAATAGATTCTGTCTTAATAGATAATTTTAGATAATTTTTTAAAGAATTTCTAAGATAATCTATCTATTAGAATCTTATCAAATTTATAAGAATTAGGAATGGCAAGAAATTTTACTCTTCTTGTTTCAATAACAATTTTTCTTCGTCGGAACAAAAGAAGTACTGGCCGGGCCAGTACTTCTACTTAACCAGGCCGGGGAAATGAACCTTTTGTACCTTTTGTACAAAATAAAAGAAGTAGGGTATTCTTTCTATTGGAGAAATCTGTTTCGAATCATTGAAGGAAAATAAAAATTTTTCTCAATCTTGACTTCACGTGTGAAATCACATGATAAATTTCCAATTTGGAATGGGGAGAGATGGCTGAGTGGACTAAAGCGTCGGATTGCTAATCCGTTGTACGAATAATTTGTACCGAGGGTTCGAATCCCTCTCTCTCCGACCCCCTGATCACTTGTCACTTGAGATTTTAGAATTGGAAGATATCTCGATTATTTTATTTTATGAATCTTTTATCTTTATCTAGCATCTATTCCATTTATTTATACATTTACCTATGAAAAAATAAAGGAAAAAGTAAAAATAAATCTCATCTCTTTTTTTATTCTTCACGCCCAGGATTACGCCCCGGATCATTAGATAAGAATCCGAAGATGAAGAGAGAAACAAAGAATATTACTACTGTGTAAACAAATAGTTTAAGAGTAAGCATTACAAATCTCCAAGATAAGATAAGATCATTCTTTTTTAAGGAAATAGATCACCTATATTACGACACACACTGTACACTATTTTGATATGACGCTCTAAAGATGAAAAAAAAAAGGAAGTTTTTTTTTAAATTTATTTTCACGAATTTCTTTCTAATGTAATAAGATTCGTATTTTTTCGTTACCCAAAATTTCTTACCATATCCATATCTATAATTAGGTATTGTATAGGATCTTCTAAAGGAAAGGTTAGAACAAAAGAAATAAGCTGATTAGCTGATTAAAGATAAAGATCATCGCCCCTTCCCTTATTCAATTTCAATAGAAAATACCAGGATTTCGCTTTTTGAATCGAGGGTTCCTAATGTCCAGACTTATCTGAATCTTATTTATGATCTTATTGATTTTCAGAATAAAAATCTCATCTTTTTTTTTATCGAAGAAATTATGAATTGAATAGAGATTCCATTTTTATCGAAAACTTAAAGCAGCTTGCCAAACAAAGGCTAAGAGAAAAAAGAGTACAGGGATAACCGGCATAACGTCTACGATTGGATTGAAAAAGGCATAAGCCTCGGGCAATTTGGCGAAGAAAAAACTACTCGAATAAAGGGTAGAATTAATACAGATACAGATTAAACTAAAGATATTAAACATAACAAATATTTTTTCTTGTTCTTAAAGATTCAAATTAAATTGAAATGATAATAAATTATCAGATTGTATTGAGTTGTTTTTCTGAGGGAAATCTTAAAATAAAAAGGCAGATAAAAGAAATAAATTCTTCTTTTTATTTGACTTCTCCCCAATCAAGAATCCTTCCTTATATTCTCCAATCAAATAAGAATACAAGGAATTCTATTTTCATACAATATATTAATTGAATTCTAAGTAATGATCAATTAATCTTTTTGATTCTATATCTATTGTGTTGAATCCTAGCGACAACATGTCCTATATTTCTTTTGGTTGGTTATTGACGAATAACCAATATTTATCTAAGTTTTTCTTAGACCAAATCAAAATGGGGCGTGGCCAAGCGGTAAGGCAACGGGTTTTGGTCCCGTTACTCGGAGGTTCGAATCCTTCCGTCCCAGATCGTTTGCATCAGAAACGAAATATTCTTCTCTATTGAAATCTTCATTCAATAATTTTCTGTTTAATGTTGGATACAATGTTATCCAATCTGAATTCTAAGAAGAATTCTTGGAATCATATATTTTTATTTTTTTTTACTCATTCTTTTACTAAAGCATTTTCTTCTTAAATATTCGTGATTATTTTCGTTAACGATTCTTTGTTTTATATGAAGGAGATGGATGTGAAAAGATCAGAATCCGAGGATTCTGATTTTCTCTTTGATCTTACCTTACACGAGACTTTTTCTACTTCATACTAATGAAAATAAAGAAACTTTATTCTCAAACTATCTCTCTTTTTTAAATTCAATGAAAATCAGATTCAATTGGAGATGGTAAATAATAAGTAAATCATAATATTAGAATCATAAAATCATATTTCATAAATACATAATTCTTAAATAAGAATATATATTGTATATTTTTTTTATTAATATTATCTTATTCTTCTATAATTGAATATTTATGAATATTTCAATAAAATATTTAGTTAGTAGTTAGTATAGTATTTAGTTAAAGTGGATAAAAACTTTTCTTCATTCATGGGGATTTATTTTTCATTTGAATGAAAGTAAAGCCAAAGGCTTTTTTTTTTTTTGAGGTTTCTCATTTCTTTTTTTTTAATAAAAATAAAAAGGAAAAAGAGGGATCTTTTCTGATGGACAATCCCGAAAGATCTGTTGAAGATGTAAATAAGTTTGCTTAAAACTAATTTGTTTTTTTTGTTATATTATTCATATATTCATATGAGAAAATATGGGGTAATTTTAAGTGAAATCCTTTCCGGATAAACACTTATCTATAAGTGTAGATTATTGCCAATGACTATTCATGATTCCATATTGAATCAATTGCATACGGTTCCAAATTAAAATAAAATTAGAGGGATGTTATGGTAAAACTTCGTTTGAAACGATGTGGTAGAAAGCAACGTGCGACTTGAAGGACATGATTGGCTGTGGATTCTGACATCCACCATTTTCTATACGAATGAAGATGCTCTTGTCTCGACATAGTTTGTTCTGCTAGGAACCTGATTGAATTTGTCTTGGGTTGCTAAATCAAGAAAAGATACTAATGGTATCTAAAGGTATAGCATATGATGGAGCTCGAGCAAAAATGATTGATTTTCATTTATCGGGGGAATAATCTAGGGTTAGTGACAATCAATAAGTTAGACCAACTTTGTAAATAGATCATCAATATCTAAATATAGATAAATGGAGAGGTTCCAATTTGAACAAGTTTGAAATGAAAAAAAAAATCAAATTTGTCGAAATTTTCAAACTGTTTCGATCAAGAGTGTATCACAAAGGAATCAATCTTTCGTATGATTTTTCCCTTTTCCATAGAAAGAACAAAAAACAAAAGGTATGTTGCTGCCTTTTTGAAAAGGAGTAAGGATCACCGAAGTAATGTCTAAACCCAATGATTTCACAAAACGCAAAGCAAAGACAACAAATTCCGGAACAAGGAAACACTATTTTAACTTGTCTTAACAATTGGATCAGAATGAGTAAAAAAAAAAATAGATCCGAAAGGAGACAAAAAAAGAGGTTAGAGACAGCTCAAGAAATTCTAAGGATTTCCTTTCGAACTCTTTCAAAACTACCCAACTTGAGTTAGGAGTACAAATGAAATTTCTTTTTCTGTAAAGAAGGAAAAAAAAAGGCTCAAATTACAGTCTAATTCTTTATGGATCCATTTATCTTTCTATTTCTATCTATCTAGATAGATAGAAATAGAAATTCTAGAAATTAGAATCATTTTTTCTTGAGCCGTATGAGGAGAAAACTTCCTATACGTTTCGGGGGCATCTTTTATCTACATCTATCCCAATGGGCCATCTATCGAATCGTTGCAATTGATGTTCGATCCCGAAGAGAAGGAAGAGATCTTCGAAAAGTGGGTTTTTATGATCCGATAAAGAATCAAACTTATTCAAATGTTTCTGCTATTTTATATTTCCTTGAAAAAGGTGCTCAACCCACAGGAACTGTTTATGATATTTTAAGGAAGGCAGAATTCTTTAAAGAATTTCGAGTTTCTTTTGATAAAAAAAGAAAGGGAAAACAAGAATCATGAATAAAAAAAGGATAGGGTAACTAGTACCTATCCTTTTTTTATTCAAAGTTTCTTCTTTTCTTGTTCTATTCATACTTATTTTATTCTTCTTTTTCTTCTTCGTATTTTTTTCTTGCTTCTTTTTGTGGAACCCCCCCCCAACAAGGGGGGGTAATCTTTCTTCTTGTATTTGTATTGTACCTTTCTTTTTTTGATTAAAGAAAGCAGCTATTTTTTTATCTCTACCTTTTCTTTATTTTTTTTCCGCTCAAAGTTTGATTCTTTATGTTGTGCTAATTCAACACAAATCTCTATATAATTTATTGAAATTTGTTTTCTAAAAAGTCCATTCATATTGACAATGGCGTATCAAACAAATATAATTTGATCGTATATAAATAGATCTTTTTATCCCCATTCCCTATTGGCTCTTTCCTTCACTTTAGTAAAGTGGATGAGTTTGCTGGATTTTTTTTTTTATTTCGATCATATCTACACTTCATATTGATCCGGGTTGCTAACTCAACGGTAGAGTACTCGGCTTTTAATTGCGACTATGATCTTTTACACATTTGGATGAAGTAATTCGTCTAGACTATTGGTAGAGTTTATAAGACCGCGACTGATCCTGAAAGGTAATGAATGGAAAAAGAAGCATGTCGTAAAAAGAATAATATAATCATAGAAAAAGAAGATTTCTATTATGAGTAATAGAACGAGAATTTTTCTTTTTCTATTTTAGAACGATTTTAAAGTTTAGTAAAGTATTTCGGGTCTAGTGAATAAATGGATAGAGCCTTATGGCTCCAATTCGAGTAAGACAAAAAAGCAACGAGCTTCCCTTCTTAATTTGAATGATTACCCGATCAAATTACTAATTATAAGTTAAAAATAGATTAGTGCCTGATGTGGGAAAAGGTTCTCTTGTGAATTGTGAGTGGACCATTGATTCTTTTTTTTTTTATTAATCCTAATTATTCTTTATTGTGGATTGAAGACGGATGTGTAGAAGAAATAGTATAGTGATAAAAAAAAAGACTCTTTTTCCAAAGTCAAAAGAGTGATTGGGTTGCGAAAATAAAAGATTTTTACCCCTTTTTCTTATTGTTATTTTCTATTTTCTTTCTTTTATTGTTATTCTAGTTATATTAACAAGGAAAAGAAAACCAAATTGGATAGAAAGGGAAAGGAAAAAGATCTGTAGATTGGGCTTTCTGTCTCCGGGGTATATATTCTTTATTTTTTCTTACTTTTATAGAATCTTTTACTTCTTAGATTATCATTCTGTTTTTTACGTCACAGTACAGTATAAAAACAGTATAAAAGTATATATTATTTAGAATAAAAAAGTATATACAGTGCGTAGTATATATTAATACTAGACTAGATTATATTAATACTAGACTAGATTATTAGAATTATCCCTTAGAATAAGAATATTCTTATTCTAGTTAGAAGTTATACTTTTTTATTCTAAATAGTATTTTAGTAGAATAGAAACAATATACTACATACGCATACGCCGTTCTGACCATATTGCACTATGTATCATTTCATAACACAAGAAGTGCCTCTCTTTTTTAGTTACAGTAGAAATGTATTTAAATGGCAGGATTACAAGGATATTTAGATTGAAAAAAGATAGATTTCGGCAACAAAACTTCCTATATCCGCTACTCTTTCAGGAATATATTTACTCACTTGCTCATTATCATAGCTTCAATAGTTTGATTTTTTACGAACCTGTGGAAATTATTGGTTATGACAATAAATCTAGTTTAGTACTTGTGAAACGTTTAATTACTCGAATGTATCAACAGAAATCTTTGATTTCTTCGGTGAATGATTCTAACCAAAATGAATCTTGGGGGTACAAGAATTCTTTTTCTTCTCATTTTTCTTCTCAAATGGTATCAGAAGGTTTTGGAGTCATTCTGGAAATTCCATTCTCGTCGCGATTAGTATCTTCCCTTGAAGAAAAAAGAATACCAAAATCTCAGAATTTACGATCTATTCATTCAATATTTCCCTTTTTAGAGGATAAATTATTACATCTAAATTATGTGTCAGATCTACTAATACCCCATCCCATCCATCTGGAGATCTTGGTTCAAATCCTTCAATGCTGGATCAAAGATGTTCCTTCTTTGCATTTATTACGATTGTTTTTCCACGAATATCATAATTGGAATAGTCTCATTACTTCAAAGAAATCCATTTACGTCTTTTCAAAAAGAAAGAAAAGATTCTTTTGGTTCTTACATAATTCTTATGTATATGAATGCGAATATCTATTCCTGTTTCTTCGTAAAAAGTCTTCTTATTTACGATCAATATCTTCTGGAGTCTTTCTTGAGCGAACACATTTCTATGGAAAAATAGAATATCTTATAGTCGTGTGTTGTAATTCTTTTCAGAGGATCCTATGGTTCCTCAAAGATACTTTCATACATTATGTTCGATATCAAGGAAAAGCAATTCTGGCTTCAAAAGGGACTCTTATT